TACTAACCACAATAGATCAAATAGCAATGGATACGACTATTCCAACAGTTAGACCTTTCTTTGATATGGATTCTCTATTCCTAATGGCTGTGGTACGGAAAATACTGTGTAAAGAAAAGAGTAGAGTAGACAAGGAATGAAAATCTCCCTCTCGGTCTATGATACCTAAATGAAAGAAAAATCCGGATCAAACCCTTATTTATCTTAACCTTAGGTTAATTTACTTCGCCGAAAGGGAGCAAAATGGGTCGAACCCTTATTCTTATTAGTGTTGATTTTATTTTTGTTAGGTTTAAGTCTGACGAGAATAATATTCTACAACTAGCAATTCATTTATTTTCAAACCGACCCATTTACTATCTATTATTTGATTGACTAATCCTTTATATTGGAATGGTTGAAGAGTCAAATGGTTTGGCAATTCCTCATGGGGGGATGAATCGAGAGAATTTTGAATTAGAACTTTAGATTTTTGTTCATCCCTCGCCGCAATAGTATCTCGGGGTTTGCAGCGATAACTTGGTATATCTACTATACGACCATTGACTAAAATATGTCTATGGTTAACTAATTGGCGAGCTCCCGGAATAGTCGGAGCCATACCCAAGCGAAAAAGAATGTTATCAAGACGCATTTCAAGTAATTGTAGTAAAACCTGACCTGTTGACCCTTTTGCCTTTCCGGCGATACGAACGTATTTAAGTAATTGTCGTTCTGTAAGACCATAATGAAAACGCAATTTTTGTTTTTCTTCTAGGCGAATTCGATATTGGGATTTTTTCCCAGAACGCGATTGGTTTCTAAGATCACTTCCAGCTCTGGGCCTTTTATTAGTTAGCCCTGGTAAAGCCCCCAGGCGGCGTATTTTTTTGAAACGAGGACCTCGGTAACGCGACATAAAGACTCCTTCTTCTTATTTATATTTAATTATTAATTCTTATTGATGAAATTTCATTCTACAGAATAAATCTAAACTAAAAATGAACTAAATTCTAAATAAAGCGAAATTTACTGAAGTATTATTCTATTAAAGAATAATGAGATGAGTTGGATAAATATCCAGATCTTTATATTCTATATATAGATATATAGAAAAAGAAAAGGATTCTTTTCGTTAGATAGTTGGAAATTCCTATCACATAATAAATCAAGGACTTTTGCCAAAAGAGGAAGACATTTTTTTTTCAATATTCTTTGATTTCAAAGATGCATTATCAATCATGTAAAACATAGAATAAAATAAATAGAGAAAAGCCGACTATCGGAATCGAACCGATGACCATCGCATTACAAATGCGATGCTCTAACCTCTGAGCTAAGCAGGCTCACATAACATAAATTCGACATGTATAAGAATTCAATAAACTCTTAGAATCTTTGCTATTCACTATTATACTATTTTTATACTATTTTAATTCTTAGCTATTCATAATGAATATTAATATATTAAAGAATAGAATATAGAATTTCAAATAACTGTTAAATATTATAGAAGATAACGATTAATCTAGCGATATAGAATTTCCATTTTTCTTTTTTATCACAATTAAATATTCTTTTTTTTTTAATATGATTTGATTTTTGAATTCAAAAATCAAATCATATTAAAAAAAAAGAATCGACCGTTCAAGTATTCAAAATTTCATGGGTAAATGAGTGGAAGAGAGACAGATGTATAGCGTATGTATCCACCTATATTGAATTGCCGATACAGAAATGATAAAATCGTTTTTGATTGGACCGAATATAAGCCTCCTATAGATATAGAAGATGAAAGAAGATAGACAAGAAATCAAAGACAAAGAGGAGAACTTTTTCGAGACAGGAATCGGCATCTATCTAATGAATTCAACGGTTCCGGTATAAATGAAAGAAAAAGGGGAACGAGATCACAATGAGATTTTCATCTCAAAAAGGGGGATATGGCGAAATCGGTAGACGCTACGGACTTAATTGGATTGAGCCTTGGTATGGAAACTTACTAAGTGATAACTTTCAAATTCAGAGAAACCCTGGAATTAATAAAAATGGGCAATCCTGAGCCAAATCACGTTTTCCGAAAACAAACAAAGGTTCAGAAAGCGAAAATCAAAAAGGATAGGTGCAGAGACTCGATGGAAGCTGTTCTAACGAATGGAGTTGATTGTCTTACGTTAGTAGAGGAATCCTTCTATCGAAACTTCAGAAAAGATGAAGGATAAACCTGTATACATAATAGAGAAGAATTGTTGTCAATTGATTCCATATTGAAGAAAGAATCGAATATTCATTGATCAAACCATTCACTCCATAATCTGATAGATCTTTTGAAGAACTGATTAATCGGACGAGAATAAAGATAGAGTCCCGTTCTACATGTCAATACCGGCAACAATGAAATTTATAGTAAGAGGAAAATCCGTCGATTTCAAAAATCGTGAGGGTTCAAGTCCCTCTATCCCCAAAAAGACCATTTGGCTCCCTAATTCTTTATCGTATCCTTTTTTGGTTAGCGGTTCAA